AGTCCCCCCCGTAATACTCCAACCACCCCACGAATTGGTTATTCCTAAACGAGTCATGAAAGGTATGACAAACATACCCTGTCTCCACATTGGATCAAGAACGGGATCAGAGGGATCAAAAACTGCTAATTCATATAGAGCCATCGAACCGGCCCAACCAGCAACCAGAGCTGTATGCATTATATGGACAGAAATTAACCGGCCGGGATCATTCAATACGACGGTATGAACACGATACCAAGGCAAACCCATGGAAATACCCCTTTATCAAAGATAAATGACACTATGTAACTTTATTGCATTGGAAAAGACTATGACTATGCAATGGACCCCTTTTGTTCAATGGATTATCTCGGAACAAGGGTTAATGTTTGTTCTATTCTGTTGGAACAATTATGTTTGTAGGAACAAAGAGAAACAAATCTATTCTATACTCGATAAGTAGCAATACGCAATGGGAAGTTGATACCATCTTCGACCAGTGAATGCTTTCATACTTGTTCATTATTGGAAGGCTATATTCGTAAGAATTATATTTGATTTATTCTGGATTCTTTTTTGAAGCTAAATTGTTCTAATCTACACAGAAAATAGGATAAAGGTTGATATTATGAAGACAATAACCCTATTATTACGTTTCCACATCAAAGTGAAATATAGTACTTAATTTTTTCCTTTCATTTAATGCCTATTGGTGTTCCAAAAGTTCCCTTTCGAAGTCCTGGAGAGGAAGATGCATCTTGGGTTGACGTATAGTGCGACTTGTCAGATGTATTGGGTCATATGGAATTTCCCCGTTCTCTCTCCCGATTGAGATATCCTCCCTTTCGCCCAAGAAAGATTGATTAAATCATCAAAAATTTGGAGCGTGAAATGCAATTAGATCCATTTTTTGGTTTAGGGAGATTCAGATTAATATTCTCAATTAGAAAAACTTATGGTTGGCTTGGTTGGACCAATAAAATGAAGTATCCAGGCTCCGTTTATAAAAATCCCAAATTGGTAATATATTGAAGATTACTACTTGTATTATATATTTTATTTACTTTAACTTTTCACTCTTTTGATTTGAAATTCTAAATAGAATAAGAGTGATCTCAATCTTAATCACTCGTAATAGAGTAATGAATATGTTGAATATTGAATTTGACGAAAGAAAAGATATCAAATGAATAAAAAGGGGAATTTTTAACAAATAAAAAAAACACAGGTGGTATTGGAAGTATTTGTCCTATATGTGCAAATCGAAATTGGGCAGATCTTTACCCGGAGTAGAGCATCAACCTAAAAGAATTAAAAAGACCCGTTCAAGAACAAGAAAATGACATCGTGATTTGAATTGGATCTCGATGAAACGATACATCAATGAAAAGTGAGTTCGATAAGTTTAGTAAATTCTATTTTCATTTTCTATTTTAAATAGATTTATTATAGTTATATTGGGAATTAGGGAAAGAAACAAAAAAGAATATTTCTTGCAAAATAGAATAGAAAAACTCTTCATTAGAAGTTGGAAAAAATCTCTATAACTAGAAAGACTAGAATCTACACATTGATTTTTTCACAATTTTTTTGAACCGTATGCGTCAAAAGGTGCATGTACGGTTCCTAAGGGATACAATTTTACCCTAATCAACCGACTTTATCGAGAAAGATTACTTTTTTTAGGCCAAGAAGTCGATAGCGAAATTGCGAATCAACTTATTGGTCTTATGGTATATCTCAGTATTGAGGATGATACCAAGGATTTGTATTTGTTTATAAATTCTCCGGGCGGATGGGTAATACCCGGAATAGCTATTTATGATACTATGCAATTTGTGCGACCAGATGTACATACAATATGCATGGGGTTAGCTGCTTCAATGGGATCTTTTATCCTGGTCGGAGGAGAAATTACCAAACGTTTAGCATTCCCTCACGCTCGGCGCCAATGAGTTTTTTATTTGAGAGAAAAAAGAAGACTATGCCTTCACCATATGAAATATTAATATTTAGTAAAAATAGCATGGCACTTTGAATTCGATATGAGAAGTTCTTTTCAAAACATTAGATTATGTATCGAAAGAGTAGTATGAGATGAAAAGTATTCCCGATTTTTTTATCAGAAACCCATTGCAGCGTCACAAACTTTTTTTCTTTTCATACCAAAAGACTCTTAACAATATTGATGTTTGAAAGAGTAAAAAAAAATTATTTCTTCCGTATTTTTCGGATCAAAACGAAACTTTGGGATTGCTGACTTACAGATGAAATAAATATATATAGCAACGGAGCCATCATAGTATTTTTGAACTCCTCCGAAAAGAAGGGTGGTAATTGGATCATTTACTAAATCTGGATCTAATCGATCCGATTTTTTTCTTTCTTCGACGGAAAATAAAAGTAAATTCCATTGTGGAGCCGTATGCAATGCGTAAAAAATGCACGTACGGTTGTTCAATTCTATCTTTTTTATTGTTATTCTTTCTTTTTTCTCTTCGCCTCATCATGCGAAATAGAAGAAAGAGATATCATCAGGGTAATGATTCATCAACCTGCTAGCTCTTTTTATGAGGCACAAACAGGAGAATTTATCCTGGAAGCGGAAGAACTATTGAAATTGCGTGAAACCCTCACAAGGGTTTATGTACAAAGGACGGGCAAACCCTTATGGGTTGTATCCGAAGATATGGAAAGAGATGTTTTTATGTCAGCAACAGAAGCCCAAGCTCATGGAATTGTTGATCTTGTAGCCGTCGAATAAAACGAATAAAAATAGCAAAACATTTGAGATTTTATCTTCTTACTGGGTTTACCATTCTGAGTTTAATCTTCTATTAACTAGAAATAATTCATAATCATTCGGTTAGGATTGATCTAAACCAGTCCATTATGTATATAATTTAACATGCCAACTATTAAACAACTTATTAGAAACACAAGACAGCCAATCAGAAATGTCACGAAATCCCCCGCTCTTCGGGGATGTCCTCAGCGCCGAGGAACATGTACTAGGGTGTATGTGTGACTCGTTCCGATTATGAGCTGGAACAAAAAAGCAAATGAAAGGAAAGAATTTTTCCAGTATTAATGATCAGTACCAGTGAATAGCATAAAATGGAAGAACGTCAGTCACTATCTAAAATGAAAAAGATCTATTCATCTATTGGATATGAAATTTATGGTTTCTATTGGTGTAAATCCGATTTAAGATGAGAAAAAATTTCCCATTGGTAGCGAACGTTACCCATTAAGCGGGGAATCTTATTTTTAGAGCAAAACAATAAAATTATGCTCCCATTCTTGCAAGAACGGACTAACAGGGCCAGCTATCTAGCTAACCTTCAAAATTAAATACCGTTACTGTATAAGTGGATCTCATTGTGAAAGACCTATTACTGGATAATTCATGGGTAGAGCCAAAAAGTTTGAACTGTACAAGTTATCAATAACATTCAGTAAATGAAGTAAAGGGCTCCGGTGTATAGAGAGGACCTCACCGTTTAAGAAGTAACCATAGAAACGAAGGAACCCACTATTTCTTTCTTCATCTATATTGAAATTGAATTTTCATTTATTTTTTATTTGTTTGATACATTAATACAATTTCTTATTTTTTTGTCTTGTTTGAAGGCAAAATGTATAAAAAAAGAAAAAATCGTGGTCGGGAAGGTTATAGTAGCAAAAGCCATTGGGATTTTTATTTTATACATTGGAAAATTCCGTTTTGTTATTAATAGACCAGGAAGGGAAAAAAGAATAACTCAAAGAAATAAAATCAATTAGTTATTCATTAAAGTTTCATTTATTCAATGACTAGAGTTGCACGAGGATATATAGCTCGAAAACGTAGAAAAAAAATTCGTTTATTTGGATCAACCTTTCGAGGGGCTCATTCAAGACTTACACGAACTATTGCTCAACAGAAAATAAGGGCTTTGGTTTCGGCTCATCGGGATAGAGATAGGCAAAAGAGAGATTTTCGTCGTTTGTGGATCACTCGGATAAACGCAGTAATTCGCGAAAATGGGGTATACTATAATTATAGTAAATTTTTACATGATCTGCACAAGAGACAGTCGCTTCTTAATCGTAAAATACTTGCACAAATAGCTATATTAAATAGGAATTGTCTTTATATGATTTCCAATGAGGTGAAAAAAAAAGAAGATTGGAAAGAATCCCCCAAAATGATTTAAATCAAGTTCCCCGGAGTTTATTCTCCGGGAGGGTAGAGTAGAAATTAGTCTGATAAAATACAATAACAAAAAAAATCAACAAACCTATTCAAAAAGAAATTCCCCGATTTTTTTATTATCTTGCGACACAACAATCAAATATAGATTTTCACATTTTTTAAAACAAAACAGCAATCCATTTTTGAGTTCAAATTCGAATTTGGTTTTGATTCAATTATCAATTAAATAAAGAAAGACTTATTATTTATTTTTGGTTCTAAAATTAGTAGTTCTAGTAGTCGACTCGATTCTTTCAAATTGTTTCTCATTATTAAGAAAAGGTAACAAAGATAAGATACGAGCTTGTTTTATAGCAATAGTAATTAATCGTTGTTGTTTCAAGGTCAATCTATTCACTCGCCTAGATAAAATTTTTCCTTGTTCACTAATAAATCGACTAATTAAACTCATGTTTCTATAATCAATTCGATCCCCCGATTGGATCGGGGGCAAACGTCTACGAAAAGATCGCTTGGATTTAATAAAGGTTCGCTTGGATTTATCCATAGTTTGTTTAGTTTATTCCTTAATATACCGAAAATCCTATTTCGGTTGGACCTAAAAAAATTAGAATTAATAAATAGGATTTGGTTTGTTTATTTCTATTTTATATATTTATTTCTTTTTTTTTTTTATAATTAAAATAATTAATATTATAAAAATATTTTAATTATTTTAATTATATAGTTAAATTAATATTTCTAATTTAGAATTTTATATTTATATAAAATCTAATCGTTTTGTCCCCTTCCTTGAAAGAAGGATCGACAGGCGTTCGGTTCGATCTATTTCTTTATCTCTCCATGAATTGTATGTTTGTAACAATAGGGACAGAATTTTCGCAATTCCAACCGACTAGGCGTATTGTGTCGATTCTTTTGAGTAATATATCTGGAAATGCCTCTTGATTCTTTATTAACACTCTTGCGAACACAACCGGAACATTCCAAAATAACTTTTACTCGGGCATCTTTACCCTTAGCCATCAACCTAACCTCCTTTGGATTTTTTATTCAAGCAACTTTTCTATTTTTATTTTAGACCCGAAGTGAAGAAGAAAGGAAAATCAAAAAATAGAAGTACCTAACTCGAAATACAAATACAATTAGAAAGATTTCGTTGCAATCAATAGAGTAATAATAGTAAAGAAATTAAGAAATACTCTGTAATCAAATGGTTTCTAACTATATTTCTAATCACAATATTTCATTTTAATAGCTTATATGATACTATTACTCTAGATCCACATTTTCATTTCCGTTCTCCCTCTTTTTTTTAGAGATTTTCCTTCGAGCCGGATGCCAAGTTTTGATGAGGTTAAATCTACTTTTGGTCTTTTTCCCCTCTATATTGTTATATTATAAAAAAAGAAATCTTATATTAAAAAAAGGTAAAAAAAAAAGGGGGGGATTAGTCAAAGATAGTTGATTCTATCTCTAATCTTCGTTACCCCCTTACCACGTCAATAACTAGAATGAAAAAAAAGGGAATGTCAGCGCATCTGGGAAAAAACGATTAATTTCTATTAATAGACCAGCTAATGCCCCAAACCATAGAGTACTTAGTACCGGTGCCACGGAAAGATATGTTTTTAGATCTCGCATTGAAAATCCTCCTTCTTTTTTTCTTTAATGTAATATATAAAATAAAGGTAATACATATCTAATCTACGATCAAATGTATAGATAGTTTAAAGTTAAAGACTACTTTTGTTTGTACACAAAATACCTAAGTTAAGTCAAATTAAAATGTATAACGATCCGGTAGATAAGATATTTTTTTTTTTAAGAAAATAGAGTAGCATGCCCCTTCCTACTGAGCATTCCCGAAAAGTATTTTAAAATTTACGACAGGTTTTTCATATATATCAAAATATTTTTATTATAACTTATATGATATGAGACCAAAAAGAGGAAATGGCAAGATATATTATGTATATAGGAAATAACGATGTGGAAAACAAGACAGGGATTCTTTACAATTACACTATAAAAAAAATGGAATTGAAAGGGATGTAGCGCAGCTTGGTAGCGCGTTTGTTTTGGGTACAAAATGTCACGGGTTCAAATCCTGTCATCCCTACCTAATTACTTTTCCTCTGAGAAGTAAGGAGGAATTAAATTTTAATTAAAATCGATTAAAAACAGAATTTCTCATTTTTTTTTATCATACTCTATATGATAGATAGTGTATGAATGCAGGATGTAGATGTAGTTTTTGTTTACAAAAAGTTTTCTTTACAGTCTTATCTATTATGATAAGAAAGCGCTCTTAGTTCAGTTCGGTAGAACGTGGGTCTCCAAAACCCGATGTCGTAGGTTCAAATCCTATAGAGCGTGATTCCATTCTTGTCTTGGTAGGTCGAATCGACTGAATTATCAAATTAGACTGAAATAACAGAGCAGTAATCTTGATTTGACCTCCTGTGGATTAGAGAAAGGAGGAGGTCAATCAAAAAAATATTTGATAATTAATCAAAGGCCCAACTGATCACCACGTCTGTATTGTAAATATGCGGTTACGAATAATCCAGCCAAAGTAATAGGAATTAGACCTAAGACGATTCCAAATAGAAAAACTTCAATCATTTCAATTCGTTTGAAAAAAAAAAAAGAAAAAGGTAATATCTATCCCTAAATATTAATCTGAATTGCCCATGAATCTCAATAACCAAAAATTGTCAATTGCCGCGGTAAAGAACTAAAACATATATGGAATCCCACAGAAAGATTTCTTGAGTTGTTCATTGAATTAATTTCAAATAAGTCGTATCTTGCTCAGACCTATAAATAAAGCGGAGGTTATAGTTAAAGCCGCTAGTAAAAAACCGAAATAACTAGTTAGAGTAGGCATGAAGGAACTAAATGAAATATGTTATTTTTATGCATATGTATATAAAGCACTTACCTAAGGTTCCATTTTGAAAGATCGGAGGGAGAATAAGTAAAAATATCAATTCTAAAGACTAAAAAAGTTCAATTGAAAGTTTTTGATTTATCAATTATTAACTATTAGATTATAGACGTTACTAACAAAGATAAAGTAAGAGCGGTAGAAAAAAAAAAAAGAAATGACTTATTTATTATCTGTGACATCTACACATCTCGTGATTTTGAATCAACAGATTTATTGAGAAACTCTTGAGTAAACTAATCTAATACTAATAAAAAAATAATAAGAAATATGTCTATGTCATGGAACTTCATTCAAAAATGAAACGGTATTTATTGGAATGAATAAAATTTTCAAATCATTTCTAGTTTGATTATTTTTTTTTATT